TTAAAAATAAGCTAAATAAAGCTTTTGGGTTCATACCCCAAATATAAAGAAAAATCTTTTTTTTAAAAATAAAGTGCCTGACTAAAGGATTATTCTGATAGAATAAATAAAGTAATTTTTTACCTTTATTATATTTTATAGAATTAAACTATATCTAATAAAATCAAAAATTATTGTGCACCATACACTAAAATATATCAAATGAATTTATAATTCTTTTTAAGATTAATTTCTTATTTTAAATTTATTTTTTTATAAACTCAAATAAAATACTTTTTATTTTTACTCTATTTTTTAGAACAATAGTATCAATTTCTTCTAATTCATGATTAGGATGTTGAATTGGCTTAGAAATTAATTTATTAAGATTTATTCCTTTAATTTCTAACTCTAATAACTTATTTAACTCAGAAACTTCATTAAAATATTTTTTAATTCAATCAATTGCATCAATTAATTTTTTATTTTCAATTTTACTGAAAATAATTTTATTCAAAAATTTTGAAAATAATTACATTACCTCTATTTTAATTAATTCTTCTTTATTAATAAAATTAGGTTCTTTCCCTTTTCATTTTTGATTCCCTAATATTATAGAAGGATTATCTTGATTAAACTGTTTTATTTTAATAACATGACAAAAAATTTCCCCCATAATTTTATTGTCATATTATATAAATAATAACTTTTTAATTTTAATTATAATTTTTAATTCAATTATTGGAAGAATTGGAGGATTAAATCAAACTTCTTTACGAAAATTAATAGCTTTTTCATCAATTAATAATTTAGGATGAATACTTGCAGCATTAATAATTAGAGAAAATTTATGAATATTTTACTTTTATATATATTCTTTTTTAAGAATAATAATATGTTTTTTATTTTTTACTTTAAATATTTACTTTATCAATCAATTATTTAATTTTAATATAAATTTTTATTTAAAAATTTTTATTATAATTAACTTTTTTTCATTAAGAGGATTACCACCTTTTTTAGGTTTTTTTCCTAAATGAATTATTATTAATTTTTTATTAAATAATAATTTTTTTATTATTTCTTTTAATTTTATTATAATAAGATTAATTATATTATTTTTTTACACTCGAATTTTATACTCTTCATTAATATTTTTTAATTTTAAAATAAAATGATTTAATATTTTTATTAAAAATAAATCATTAATTTTTATTAATTTTTTCAATTTAATTTCTTTATTAGGAATAATTCTTAGAACTTTATTTTTTTTATAATAAGGTTTTAAGTTAAAAAAACTAATAATCTTCAAAATTATTTATAAAGATAATTTCTTTAAGCCTTAGTATTATTTTATTACCCCTTAAAATTTGCAATTTTATATCATCATTGACTATAAAGCTCATTAATAGAAGAGAAATAATCTCGCTAATAAATTTACAATTTATCGCTTAATTCTCAGCCATTTTATTTTTATAGCGAAAATGACTTTTTTCTACAAATCATAAAGATATTGGGACATTATATTTTATTTTTGGTATTTGAGCTGGAATAATTGGTACATCTTTAAGTTTATTAATTCGAATAGAATTAGGAACTCCAGGATCATTTATTGGTGATGACCAAATTTATAATACTATTGTTACCGCTCATGCTTTTATTATAATTTTTTTTATAGTTATACCAATTATAATTGGAGGTTTTGGAAATTGATTAGTTCCTTTAATATTAGGGGCTCCTGATATAGCTTTTCCACGAATAAATAATATAAGATTTTGACTTCTTCCTCCTTCTTTAATTTTATTAATTTCTAGAAGAATCGTTGAAAATGGTGCAGGAACAGGATGAACAGTTTACCCCCCACTTTCATCCAATATCGCTCATAGAGGTTCCTCTGTTGATTTAGCTATCTTTTCACTTCATTTAGCTGGAATTTCTTCAATTCTAGGAGCTATTAATTTTATTACCACTATTATTAATATACGAATTAATAACTTATCTTTTGATCAAATACCTTTATTTGTATGAGCCGTAGGTATTACAGCTTTATTATTACTCTTATCTTTACCTGTTTTAGCTGGAGCTATTACTATACTTTTAACTGATCGAAATTTAAATACATCTTTTTTTGATCCAGCTGGTGGAGGGGATCCAATTTTATATCAACATTTATTTTGATTTTTTGGGCATCCTGAAGTATATATTTTAATTTTACCCGGATTTGGAATTATTTCCCATATTATTTCACAAGAAAGAGGAAAAAAAGAAACTTTTGGATCTTTAGGAATAATCTATGCTATAATAGCAATTGGATTATTAGGATTTATTGTATGAGCTCATCATATATTTACAGTCGGTATAGATATTGATACTCGAGCTTATTTTACATCCGCAACTATAATTATTGCTGTTCCTACAGGAATTAAAATTTTTAGTTGATTAGCTACATTACATGGAACACAAATTAATTTTAACCCTCCAATATTATGAAGATTAGGATTTGTTTTTCTATTTACAGTAGGAGGATTAACAGGAGTAATTTTAGCTAATTCTTCTATTGATATCACTCTTCATGATACATATTATGTAGTTGCCCATTTTCATTATGTTTTATCGATAGGAGCTGTATTTGCTATTTTTGGGGGATTTATTCATTGATATCCATTATTCACAGGTTTAATAATAAATTCATTTTATTTAAAAATTCAATTTATTACGATATTTGTAGGAGTTAATTTAACTTTTTTTCCTCAACATTTTTTAGGATTAGCTGGTATACCTCGTCGTTATTCTGATTATCCTGATAGTTTTATTTCTTGAAATATTATTTCTTCTTTAGGATCATATATCTCACTTTTATCTATATTTTTAATAATAATTATTATATGAGAATCAATAATTAATCAACGATTAATTTTATTTTCATTAAATATATCTTCATCCATTGAATGATATCAAAATTTACCTCCAGCTGAACATTCTTACAATGAATTACCTATTTTAAGTAATTTATTCTAATATGGCAGATTATATGTAATGGATTTAAACCCCATTTATAAAGGATTTTCCTTTTTTTAGAAATGGCAACATGATCAAACTTAAATTTTCAAAATGGAGCATCTCCATTAATAGAACAAATCATTTTTTTTCTTGATCATGCAATAATTATTCTTATTATTACTACAATTTTAATTTTATATTTAACAATATATTTATTTTTTAATAAATATATTAATCGTTTTTTATTAGAAAATCAAATAATTGAGTTAATTTGAACAATCTTACCTGCTATTACATTAATTTTTATTGCTCTTCCATCTTTACGTCTTCTTTATCTTTTAGATGAAATAAATAATCCTTTAATTACTATTAAATCTATTGGTCATCAATGATATTGAACTTATGAATATTCAGATTTTAATAATATTGAATTTGATTCTTACATAATTCAATCAAATGAAAATTTAAAAAATTTTCGTTTATTAGATGTTGATAATCGTATTATTTTACCAATAAACAACCAAATTCGAATCTTAATTACTGCTACAGATGTAATTCATTCATGAACTATTCCTTCATTAGGAATTAAAGTAGATGCTAATCCTGGTCGACTTAATCAATCAAGATTTTTTATTAATCGACCAGGAATTTTTTATGGTCAATGTTCAGAAATTTGTGGTGCAAATCATAGATTTATACCCATTGTTATTGAAAGTATTTCAATTAAAAAATTTATTAATTGAGTAAATAATTATTCATTAGATGACTGAAAGCAAGTAATGGTCTCTTAAACCAAAATATAGTAAATTAGCATTTACTTCTAATGAAAAGAATTAGTTAATTAATAACATAAATATGTCAAATTTAAATTATTACAAAGTAATATTCTTTTATCCCTCAAATAATACCAATTAACTGAATATTATCTTTTTTTTTTTTTATTTTAATTTTTATTTTATTTAATATTATAAATTATTATATCTTTAATTATAATTTTTCATCAAAAATTAATTTTAATAAAAAAAATAATAAAAATTTTTATTGAAAATGATAAATAATTTATTTTCAATTTTTGATCCCTCAACTAATTTATTTAATCTTTCATTAAATTGAATTAGAACATTTATTGGATTAATATTTATTCCATATTCATTCTGATTTATTCCTAATCGACATTTCATAATATGAAAAATAATTTCTCTTAAATTACATAATGAATTTAAAAATTTATTAGGAAATCCTAATAATAATAAAATTAATGGATCAACATTTATTTTTATCTCATTATTTTACTTTATTTTATTTAATAATTTCTTAGGATTATTCCCATATATTTTTACAAGAACAAGTCATTTAACAATTTCTTTATCTTTATCTATTACATTATGATTAAGATTTATAATTTATGGATGAATTAATAATACCCAACATATATTCGTCCACCTAATTCCTCAAGGAACCCCAAGAATTTTAATGCCATTTATAGTTTTAATTGAAACAATTAGAAATTTTATTCGACCTGGAACTTTAGCTGTTCGATTAACAGCTAACATAATTGCAGGACATTTATTATTAACTTTATTAAGAAGAAGAAGAAGAAATTTCTCAACTTACTTATTATTTATCCTTATTACTATTCAAATTTTACTTTTAATATTAGAATCCGCAGTTACTATTATTCAATCATATGTTATTTCTGTTTTAAGAACTCTTTATTCTAGTGAAGTAAACTAATGCATATAAATCATAATCATCCTTATCATTTAGTTGATTATAGTCCATGACCGATCACTAGAGCCATTGGTACTATAACTTTAGTAACAGGTTTAATTAAATGATTCCATAATTTTAATATAAATTTAATAATATTAGGATATTTAATTATCATTTTATCTATATATCAATGATGACGTGATATTTATCGAGAAAGAACTCTTCAAGGTAGTCATACTATTTTAGTATCTAATGGATTACGATGAGGAATAATCCTATTTATTATTTCTGAAATTTTTTTTTTTATTTCTTTTTTTTGAGCATTTTTTCACAGAAGTTTATCACCTAATATTGAAATTGGATCTACTTGACCTCCTAATAATATTTTAGTTTTTAACCCATTCCAAATTCCTTTACTTAATACAATTATTTTAATTACTTCAGGTATAACTGTAACATGAACTCATCATGCCTTAATAATAAATAATTACTCTCAAACTTCTCAAAGATTAATTATTACAATTTGTTTAGGAATTTATTTTACTATTTTACAAGCTTATGAATATTTAGAAGCTTCATTTTCCATTGCAAATAGAATTTATGGATCAACATTTTTTATAGCAACAGGATTTCATGGATTACATGTAATTATTGGAACAACATTTTTATTAATTTGTTATATTCGTCATTTTTATAATCATTTTTCAATAAATCATCATTTTGGTTTTGAAGCTGCAGCTTGATATTGACATTTTGTTGATGTAGTTTGATTATTCTTATACATTTCTATTTATTGATGAGGTAATTAATTATTTATATAATATATTTAGTATATTTGATTTCCAATCAAAAAGATTAATTTAATTTAATATAAATAATTATTATACTAATAAATTTATCTATTATTTTAATTATTATCGCTAATATTTTTATATTATTAGCTTCAATTTTATCAAAAAAATCTCTCATAGACCGAGAAAAATGCTCCCCATTTGAATGTGGATTTGATCCTAAATCTTTAGCTCGAATTCCATTTTCTTTACATTTTTTTTTAATTACAGTAATTTTTTTAATTTTTGATGTAGAAATTGCCTTAATTTTCCCAATTATTCCTTTATTTAAAATAGTTAATTTTTTTATTTGAACTAAAATTTCTATATTTTTTATACTTATATTATTAATTGGATTATTTCATGAATGAAATCAAAATATACTTAATTGAATTAATTAAATTAGGATTATAGTTTAAATAAAAACATTTGATTTGCATTCAAAACTTATTGATAATTAATTCAATTTATCTTATATAAATAAGAAGCATATATGCATTTAATTTCGACTTAAAAGATAGAGTTCATTTACTCCTTATTTATTTAATTGAAACCAAATTAGAGGTATATCACTGTTAATGATAAAATTGAATTATTATTCCAATTAAATTTTTCTCTATATTAGGAAATATAATATAATTAAGCTGCTAACTTAATTCTTAGTGAATTAAATCATTAATATTTCTTATTTATATAGTTTAAATAAAACATTACATTTTCATTGTAAATTTAAAAATTTTTTTTTTATAAATATTTAAAGATTAATTCAATCACTTTAATAGCTTCAATATTATGCTCTAATTTTAAGCTATTTAAATAAACTAATAATAATAACATTAACATAATTATTATTACTAATAATATTAAAATAATAAAACTAAATAAATAAATTTTTATATTTCTTAAATGAAAGAATGAATAAAAAGAAGAATAATTTTTTAAAATATTATATATCCCATAACCTCTATATATTTCTCTTCAACCTATATCTATATTTTTTATTAATTTTTGACCTAATAATAAAAAATTATAATTTAAAACATAAGTAGATAAATTTGGTATAAATCACATTACTGATAAAAAATAACTTAATTTATATATAAAAATAAATTTATTTAAATAATAAATATTTTCAGATCTTATAAATAAACCTAATAATAAACCTAAAATTATTACATAAATAACTATAATTTTTAAATTTATCGGCAAATAAATTATATAAGGATAAGAAAAAATTATTCAACTTAAAAAACTCCCAGAAATTAATCTTATTATCAATAAAATTAACATTCTCTTTAATTTAACATAATCTTCATCATATAAATTATAAATTCTTAATATATTATAATCATCCATTATTAAATATATTAATAATCGAATACTATAAAATAAAGTTAAACCAGTTGATGAATAATATAAATAAAAAATAAAAAAATTTAAATTTCTTATTCTAACCATCTCTAAAATTAAATCTTTAGAATAAAACCCTGCTAAAAAGGGAATTCCACATAACGCTAAATTTGAAATATTTATACATAATCTAGTCAAAGGAATATAAATTCTAATTCCCCCTATTAAACGAATATCTTGATTATTATTTACTATATGAATAATTATACCAGCACATATAAATAATAAAGCTTTAAATATAGCATGTGTTAATAAATGAAAAAAAGCTAAATCATTAAACCCCATTCTTAAAATTCTTATTATTAAACCTAATTGTCTTAAAGTTGATAAAGCAATAATTTTTTTTAAATCAAATTCATAATTAGCAGCAACTCCAGCTATAAATATTGTTAAACCAGATATTAACAATAAAAATTTAATAAAATAAACATTATTTAATAGTTCACTAAAACGAATTAATAAATAAACACCCGCAGTTACTAAAGTTGATGAGTGAACTAAAGCAGAAACAGGAGTAGGAGCTGCTATTGCAGCTGGTAATCAAGATCTAAAAGGAATTTGAGCTCTTTTTGTTATAGCAGCTAAAATAACTATTATCCCAATTAAATTTATAAAATAATCATTTATTATAAAATTCAAATAAAAAATATAATTTCATCTTCCATAATTAAGTATTCAAGTAATCACTATTAAAATTATAACATCACCAACACGATTAGATAAAGCAGTTAATATTCCTGCATTATAGGATTTTATATTTTGATAATAAATTACTAAACAATAAGAAACTAACCCTAAACCATCCCAACCTAAAAAAATTCTAATAATATTAGGACTAATAATTAATAAAATTATAGAAAAAATGAATAATAAAACTAAAATAATAAATCGATTTAAATTAATTTCAGAATTTATATATCTCTTACTATAATAAATAACTGAAAAAGAAATTAATCTTACAAATATTATAAATAATAAAGATATCCAGTCTAATAAAATTGATATAACAATATTAATTGAATTAAATGAAATAACCTCTCATTCAAAAAATATAACTAAATTATTTATAATAAAATAAACCATAAAAAAAAAATTTATTAATATAAAAAAAAATAAAAAAAAAAATCTAATAAAACAAATTGAAGGAAATAAAAAAAAATTTTTATTTTTAAAAATAATTTAAAAAGATTTTATATTTATCTTATTTTTGATTCCACAAATCAATATTTTAATTAAATTATTTAAATAAAATCAAATTATAAAATAATCAATTTTTAAAATTAATACATTTAAAGGTAATCAATGTAATATTAATATTAAGTATTCTCGAGATATACCCATATAAAATCTATAAATATTTAAACTATATTTCCCATGTTGAGAAAAAAAATATAAATACAATCTATAAACAGCTCTAAAAAAAGAAATTATTATTAATATAATTATAGAAATTCTTGACCATCTAACTAATCTAATAATTAAACTAATCTCCCCTATTAAATTTAATGAGGGAGGGGCTGCTATATTTGAAGATAATAGTAAAAATCATCATAATCTTATTGAAGGTATAAAATTTATTATTCCTTTATTTAAATATAATCTTCGACTATTTAATCGTTCGTAATTAATATTTGATAAACAAAATATCCCTGATGAACATAATCCATGCCCAATTATTATAATATAGGAACCTAAAAATCCCCAATAATTTATTGTGAAAATTCCCCCAATTACTATTCCTATATGAGCAACAGAAGAATAAGCAATTAAAGATTTAATATCAATTTGACATAAACATTTTAATCTAATAAATAAACCCCCAACTAAACTAATATTAATTAAAATATAATTTATTTTTAAATTTATTTCTTGCATAAAAACCATAACTCGTAATAACCCATAACCACCTAATTTTAATATTACCCCAGCTAAAATTATAGATCCAGAAATTGGAGCTTCAACATGAGCCTTAGGTAATCATAAATGAATAAAATATATAGGTATTTTAACTAAAAAAGCTATAATTATTGAAAAATATAATAATATATTATTAAAATTATAAAATTTTAATAAATAAAATATCATACAATTTGTTTTTCTATAAATATAAAAAATTCCTAATAATATAGGTAAAGATAAAAATAATGTATAAAATAATAAATATATTCCTGCTTGAACTCGTTCTGGCTGATACCCCCACCCAATAATTAAAATCAAAGTAGGAATTAATCTCCCCTCAAAAAATAAATAAAATATAAATAAATTCATAACTCTAAAAGTTAAATATAATATTATCAATAATATTATAATATTTAATAAAAAAAAATTAATATAAATATTTTTTTTAAATAAATTTTCACTTGCTATAATTATTAATGAACAAATTCATATTCTTAATAAAATTAAACCAAATGAAATTATATCACATCCAAATATATATCTTAAATTAGTAAAATTATTAATTCTTATAGATAAATTTATAAATATAACTATTATAAAAAATAATATTATTTGAACCATTCAAAATATTTTTTTTTTAAAACATAAAAATATTATAAATGTAATTATTATTAAAAATTTTATCATTAAATTAAATTAAATCTTTGAAAATAATCATTACCATGTGTTCGAACTATAGAAATTAAAATAGATAAACCTAAAGCACCTTCACATACAGATAAAACTAAAAAAATTATTAATATATACATATTATAATCAATTATTCTTAAATATATCAATAATAAAAAATAAATTCTTAAAACAATAAATTCTAATCTTATTAATATAATTAATAAATGTTTACGTTTCGAAACAAAAATTATATTTCCAATTATGAATATAATAAAAATAATTAAATAAATATTTATTATCATTTGTTTTTATAGTTTAAAAAAAACATTGGTCTTGTATATCAAAAATAAGAAAGTCTTTAAAAACTTCAAAGAAAAAGAAACTATCTTTATCTATAATCTCCAAAATTATTATTTTTAAAAAACTATTCTTTGATATTATAAAACTATTATTATCTTTATTATTATTATTTTTATCATTTATATTAATTTTTATAAACCATCCTTTATCCATAGGAATATTAATTTTATTACAAACTTTAATTTTATGTATTTTTTCTGGAATATTAATTAATACTTATTGATTTTCATATATCTTATTTTTAACTTTTTTAGGGGGACTACTTATTTTATTTATCTATGTATCAAGAATCGCTTCAAATGAATTTTTTTTTATATCAATTAATAACAAATTATTTTTCTTATTCATATTTTTAATTATTATTTTTATAAGATTTATCTTTATAAACAATTTAAATTGAATTAATATTAATTTTAATGACGAAATAATTTCTTATTCTAATATAATATTATTTAACACTGAAAATAATATTAACTTAACTAAATTATATAATGAACAAACATATTTAATAATAATAATAATAATTATTTATTTATTTATTACTTTAGTTGCAGTAGTAAAAATTACCAATATTTATTTTGGACCATTACGACCTTTTAATTAATAAATGATAAATATTTTTAAACCTATTCGAAAAACTCACCCTATTATTAAAATTATTAATAATTCACTAATTGATATACCCTCCCCATCAAATATTTCATCATGATGAAATTTTGGATCCTTATTAGGTTTATGTTTAATTATTCAAATTATTACAGGATTATTTCTAACTATATACTATACAGCTAATATTGAATTAGCTTTTTTTAGAGTAAATTATATCTGCCGAAATGTAAATTATGGTTGAATAATTCGAACTTTACATGCAAATGGGGCATCTTTTTTTTTTATTTGTATTTATTTTCACATCGGACGAGGAATTTATTATGAATCATTTAATTTATTAAGAACTTGAATAATTGGTATTATTATTTTATTTCTTCTTATAGGAACAGCATTCATAGGATATGTTTTACCTTGAGGGCAAATATCTTTTTGAGGAGCAACTGTAATTACTAACTTATTATCAGCTATTCCTTATTTAGGAAATTTCCTAGTAAATTGAATTTGAGGGGGATTTGCAGTCGATAATGCAACATTAACTCGATTTTATACATTTCATTTCTTATTACCTTTTATTTTATTAATAATAATTATAATTCATTTATTATTTCTCCATCAAACTGGATCCAACAATCCTTTAGGAATTAATAGTAATCTTGATAAAATTCCTTTTCATCCATTTTTTTCTTTTAAAGATTTAATTGGATTTATTATATTATTAATATTATTAATTCTTTTAACTTTAATTAATCCTTATTTACTAGGGGACCCTGATAATTTTATTCCTGCTAACCCTTTAGTCACACCAATCCATATTCAACCAGAATGATATTTTTTATTTGCCTATGCAATTTTACGATCTATCCCTAATAAATTAGGAGGTGTAATTGCACTTATTATATCTATCTTAATTTTAATTATTTTACCATTTACTTATAATAAAAAAATACAAGGAATTCAATTTTATCCATTAAATCAATTTTTTTTTTGAATTATAGTATCAACAGTAATTTTATTAACTTGAATTGGAGCCCGACCTGTAGAAAATCCATATATTATTACCGGACAAATTTTAACAATTATTTATTTTTCATATTTTTTTATTAACCCCTTTATTAATAAATATTGAGATAATTTAATTTTTTATAACTAATTAATGAGCTTGTTAAGCATTTGTTTTGAAAACTTAAGAAAGAATTTATTATTCTATTAATTTATACTAAATTTATTTTTTTAATTTAAAAAAACTTTTAATCCAATAAATAATAATATAAAATTTAAAGAAATCGGTAAATAAATCTTTCAACATAAATATATTAATTTATCATAACGATAACGTGGTAAAGTACCTCGAATTCAAATGAATATAAATGAAATTAATCTTAATTTTATATAAAATAAAAAATTTATTATATATCCCCCCATATAAATCATTACAAACATCATTCTTATAAATAAAATTATTGAGTATTCAGCTAAAAAAATTAAAGCAAATCCTCCTCTTCTATATTCAACATTAAACCCTGAAACTAACTCTCTTTCTCCCTCAGCAAAATCAAAAGGAGTCCGATTAGTTTCTGCTATTAATGAGGATAAAAAACATATTCTTAAAGGAAATATAATTAATATAAATCATATATTTATTTGATAATAACTAAATATTAATAAATTGAATCTTATAATTATAATAATTCTAGATAATATAATTAAAGCTAATCTAACTTCATAAGAAATTGTTTGAGCAACAGCCCGTAATCTACCTAATAAAGAATAATTTGAATTTGAAGACCACCCAGCTATTAATAAAACATAAACCCCTAATCTAATACAGCATAAAAAAAACATAACTCCTAAATTAAAAGAAATTAAATTAAAATAATAAGGAATTAATATTCAAACTATTAAAGACATAAAAAAACCAACAATAGGAGATAAATAATAAAATAAATAATTAGAATAATTAGGATAAATTATTTCTTTAGAAAATAATTTTAAACCATCAGAAAAAGGCTGTATTAAACCCAAAATCCCTAATTTATTTGGCCCTTTTCGAATTTGAATATAACCTAAAACTTTCCGCTCTAACAAAGTTAAAAAAGCTAATCTAATTAATACCCCAATAATTAAAATAATTAAACCAATTAAAACTCTTAAAAAATCTATTATTATCATTTACTACCTATATATTATAAATATACATAAATGAATTCTAAAATCATCACAATTTTCTGCCAAAATAGTTAATTAAATTTTTAATTAATATTATTCTTCAATTAAAATTATTTTAAATATTTAATCCTTTCGTACTAAAATATATTATTTTTTTAAAGATAGAAACCAACCTGGCTTACACCGGTTTGAACTCAGATCATGTAAGATTTTAATGATCGAACAGATCAAAAATTTAAACTTTTGCGTTTAACTTTTATCTTAATCCAACATCGAGGTCGCAAACTTTTTTTTTTATTTGTACTAAAAAAAAAAATTACGCTGTTATCCCTAAGGTAATTTAATCTTTTAATCATAATTTATGGATCATTAATTCATTTATTTTTGATTTAAAATACAAAAAGTTTTATAAATTTTTTTATCACCCCAATAAAATAATTAAATTATTATTTAATTTAATTTATATATAATATAAATAATTATTTAAATATAAAACTCTATAGGGTCTTCTCGTCTTTTAAATTTATTTTAGCTTTTTAACTAAAAAATTAAATTTTAAATTTAATTTAGAAACAGTTTATATTTCATCCAATCTTTCATACAAGTCTTCAATTAAAAGACTATTGATTATGCTACCTTTGTACAGTCAAAATACTGCAGCCCTTTAATTTTTAATCAGTGGGCAGATTAGACTTTAAATTATTATCAAAAAGACATGTTTTTGATAAACAAGTGAATATTAAATTTTGCCGAATTCTTTTAAATTATTTCATTATAAATTTATTATAATTTATTTATTTATTATACTAATTTTACCATTATTTCTTATATTTTTTTATTTTATATTATTTTTTTATAAAAAATTAAATTTATTTAAATTTTATTTATTTTAAAATATTTTATAATAAATTTTAATTTTTAAACAATATAAATTTTAAAAATTTTAATATTTTTTTTTTATTTTATTATAAAAATTTAATTTAAAGCTTATCCCTTAAAATATTTAATTTTTTTTTATTTAAATTATTTTTATTAAATTTAAATATATAAAAAAAATTTAAAATTAAATTTTTTTCTAAAAAAATTAGATATATTTAAAAACGATTAACATTTCATTTCAAATTAATTATTTAAAATAATTATTCTACATTAACTTTTTTAATTAATTATCTCTTTTAAATTCGAAATCTTTTAACAATAATCTTTTATTAATAAACTCTGATACACAAGATACAATAATTTAAATTTACTTTTCATTAAATTTATTTTCATATATTTCAAATTTATTTTACAATACTAATTAACTATAAAATTTTAAATTTTTTCTTTATAAATACTTAAACCCCCATTATCCATATTTATATTAAAATTATTTTTATTATTTTTACGCTATTAATTTTATTTTTTCAAATTAATTAAATTTAATTTCTTTTCAATGTAAATGAAATACTTACACAAGCTCTAATTTGTTATTCTAGAAACACTTTCCAGTACATCTACTTTGTTACGACTTATTTCAATTTTTAAATGAAAGTGACGGGCAATATGTACATATTTTAATTTTTAATCATTTTAATAAATTAAATAAAATTACATTTAAATCCACTTTTAATTGTTTATTTCAAAACTTATTTCTATTTAAATAAATTTATTGTAATCCATTATATTCTTAATTATAATCTACATCTTGATCTGAATTAATTTTTATAAAAATTTTTAAATATTATTTTTTTTAAAAAATATTTTTTTAACAACGATATATAAAATTTTAAATTAAGTAAATTTATTCGTGGATTATCAATTATTAAACAGATTCCTCTAAATGAACTAAAATACCGCCAACTTAATTAAGTTTCAATAAATTATTACATACTATTTTAGTATTATTTTATAAATTCTATAATAGGGTATCTAATCCTAGTTTATTTATAAATTTAATAAATCATAATTATTTTATAATTTTTTATTAAATTAAAATTTCACCTAATAATTTAATATTTATTTTAAATTATTAATTATTTATTAAATACTGAAAAAATTTAATTTAATTTTTGTATAACCGCAACTGCTGGCACAAAATTTGTTACTAATTTAAATATTACTAAATCTTAATTTCTTAAATTTTTAAATCTAATTACTACAATTTTTATAATTATTATTTAAATAATTAAAAATTCATACTAAAATTTATATGTAAAATAAATTTTAAATAAATTTGTAAAATCACAATTTTTTTTTATTTATATATATTATTTTTAGCATAGTTTTTTTTTTTTTTTTTTAAGTTAAATTTAAAAAAATTATTAAATTTTTATTATTTCGGTCGGTATTTTTCAAAAAATTTATATTGAAAATTAATATTAAGTTAATTTTATATTACTCTAATCAAAAAAAAAAATATTAAAAAAAGTTTATATTAATTAAATATTATTTTATTTATTTATAATATATTATTTAATTAAATATTTAAATTATTATTTATTTTTATAATTAATTAAATATTTAATATAATTATATATATATATATATATGTATACACGCATATGTGCATGTATATATATATATATATATATATGAAAATATTTACATATATTTATACTTAGTAAAATATAATTTTATTCGTATTTGAAACCATTCCTAATAATTTTACATATAAATATAAA